TAAATTCAATAAACTTATTATAAAAAATAATTAATTATTGAATAAAATATGTATAAAAAAAAAAAAAAAAACACAATAAGTTAATTTACATGCTATTTTTAACATGAAAACTATCTAATAACAGAATTATTAATAAATTAATTATTTAAATTATTTATATATTTATTAAATTAATATTAAATATTATAATGAATTGCCTGAAAAAAGGATTACCTTGATAGGGTAAATTATGTAATTATATTACATTCATTATTTATAATATTATATTTAATAGAATTAAACTATTTCTAAAAGTATCAAAAACTTTTGTGCATCATACACTAAAATATATATAATAATATTATATAAATAATAAAAAGATAAGCTAATTAAGCTACTGGGTTCATACCCCATTTATAAAGGTTTAATCCTTTTCTTTTTAATTTTTAATAATTCATCAAAAATTATATTTATATCAATTTTAATAATAGGAACTATAACTTCTATTTCTGCAAATTCATGATTAAGAGCTTGAATAGGATTAGAAATTAATTTATTATCTTTTATCCCCCTAATAAGAGATAATAAATTAATATCAACAGAATCTTCATTAAAGTATTTTTTAACTCAAGCATTAGCATCTTCAGTACTTTTATTTTCAATTATTTTATTATTATTAAATTCAATAAAAATTAATTATTACTATAGAATAGAAATAATAATTATTTCTTCCTTATTATTAAAAAGAGGTTCAGCTCCGTTTCATTTTTGATTCCCAAATGTAATAGAAGGATTATCATGAACCAATGCATTAATTTTAATAACTTGACAAAAAATTGCTCCTTTAATATTAATTTCTTATATTATTATAAAACCATTAATTATTATTACAATTATTTTTTCAAGAATAATTGGTGCATTAGGAGGATTAAATCAAACGTCTCTTCGTAAATTAATAGCTTATTCTTCAATTAATCATTTAAGATGAATATTAGCTGCAATATATAATAGAAATTTATTATGAATAATTTATTTTTTATTTTATTCATTTTTAACCTTTTCAATAATTTTCATATTTAATATATTCAAAATTTCTTATATTAATCAATTATTTTCATTACTTTTTTATTCAAAAAATATAAAATTTTTTCTATTTTTTAATTTATTGTCATTAGGTGGATTACCTCCATTTTTAGGATTTTTTCCTAAATGAATTGTAATTCAATCTTTAACTTTAAATAATCAATTATTTTTATTAACATTTATAGTAATAATAACATTAATTACTTTATATTTTTATATACGACTATCTTATAGAGCTTTTATATTAAATTATTATGAAAATAATTGAATAATTAATTCCATTTATAATTCAATAAATATAAAAATTTTTATATTTTGTTCATTTGTATCTTCTTTTGGATTATTCTTATTATCTTCTTTATATTTTATATTTTAAGGCTTTAAGTTAAATAAACTAATAGCCTTCAAAGCTATAAATATAAGATAATCTTTTAAGCCTTAGTAAATTTTATTACTCCTTTAGAATTGCAGTCTAATGTCATTATTGACTATAAAGCTTTGATTAAAGAGAACTATTCTCATAAATAAATTTACAATCTATTGCCTAAACTTCAGCCATTTAATCGCAACAATGATTATTTTCTACTAATCATAAAGATATTGGAACTTTATATTTTATTTTTGGTGCATGAGCCGGAATAGTAGGAACATCTCTAAGAATTTTAGTACGAGCTGAATTAGGACATCCAGGTGCACTCATCGGAGATGATCAAATTTATAATGTAATTGTTACAGCTCATGCATTTGTAATAATTTTTTTTATAGTAATACCAATTATAATTGGAGGATTCGGAAATTGATTAGTTCCTTTAATATTAGGAGCACCTGATATAGCTTTTCCTCGAATAAATAATATAAGTTTTTGACTTTTACCACCTGCATTAACTTTATTACTCGTAAGTAGTATAGTAGAAAACGGAGCTGGAACAGGATGAACTGTTTACCCACCTTTATCTTCTAACATTGCACATGGAGGAGCTTCCGTTGACTTAGCTATTTTTTCTTTACATTTAGCTGGAATTTCTTCTATTTTAGGTGCTGTAAATTTTATCACAACAGTTATTAATATACGATCTACAGGAATTACTTTTGATCGAATACCTTTATTTGTATGATCAGTAGTCATTACAGCATTATTGTTACTTTTATCATTACCAGTATTAGCAGGAGCTATTACTATATTGTTAACAGATCGAAATTTAAATACATCATTTTTTGATCCAGCAGGAGGAGGAGACCCTATTCTTTATCAACATTTATTTTGATTTTTTGGTCATCCTGAAGTTTATATTTTAATTTTACCAGGATTTGGAATAATTTCTCATATTATTAGTCAAGAGTCTGGGAAAAAAGAAACATTCGGTGCATTAGGAATAATTTATGCTATATTAGCTATTGGATTATTAGGATTTATTGTATGAGCTCATCATATATTTACAGTAGGAATAGACGTAGATACTCGTGCTTATTTTACATCAGCTACTATAATTATTGCTGTACCAACAGGTATTAAAATTTTTAGCTGATTAGCAACTTTATATGGAACTCAAATAAATTATTCACCTGCTACATTATGAGCTTTAGGATTTGTATTTTTATTTACAGTAGGAGGATTGACAGGGGTCATTTTAGCTAATTCATCAATTGATATTATTTTACATGACACTTATTATGTAGTAGCTCATTTTCATTATGTATTATCAATAGGAGCAGTATTCGCAATTATAGCAGGATTTGTTCATTGATATCCATTATTTACAGGGTTAACTTTAAATAATATACATTTAAAAAGTCAATTTATTATTATATTCATTGGTGTAAATTTAACATTTTTCCCTCAACATTTTTTAGGATTAGCAGGTATACCACGACGATACTCAGATTATCCAGATGCTTATACAATATGAAATGTAATTTCTACTATTGGTTCTACAATTTCTTTATTAGGAATTATATATTTTTTTTACATTATTTGAGAAAGTATAGTATCACAACGTCAAGTTTTATTCCCAATTCAATTATGTTCATCTATTGAATGATTACAAAATACTCCACCATCTGAACATAGTTATTCTGAATTACCTTTATTAACTAATTTCTAATATGGCAGATTAGTGCAATGGATTTAAGCTCCGTATATAAAGTAATTTACTTTTATTAGAAACTAATGTCTACATGAGCAAATTTAGGATTACAAGATAGTTCTTCTCCTTTAATAGAACAATTAATTTTTTTTCATGATCATGCACTTTTAATTTTAGTTATAATTACTATTTTAGTTGGATACTTAATAATTATATTATTTTTTAATAAATATGTAAATCGATATCTACTTCATGGTCAAACTATTGAAATTATTTGAACAATTCTTCCTGCAATTATTTTATTATTTATTGCATTTCCATCATTACGACTTTTATACTTATTAGATGAAATTAATGAACCAGCTATTACATTAAAAACTATTGGTCATCAATGATATTGAAGTTATGAATATTCAGACTTCACAAATATAGAATTTGATTCATATATAATTCCAACAAATGAATTATCAATAAATATATTTCGTTTACTAGATGTTGATAATCGAGTAGTATTACCAATAAATTCTCAAATTCGAATTTTAGTAACAGCTGCAGATGTTATTCATTCATGAACTGTGCCAGCTTTAGGAGTAAAAGTTGATGGAACTCCAGGTCGCCTTAATCAAACAAATTTTTTAATTAATCGTCCAGGCTTATTTTATGGCCAATGTTCAGAAATTTGTGGAGCTAATCATAGTTTTATACCAATTGTTATTGAAAGAATTCCAACTAATTATTTTATTAAATGAATTTCTAATAATATAAATTCTTCATTAGATGACTGAAAGCAAGTGTTGGTCTCTTAAACCATATTATAGTAAATTAGTGTTTACTTCTAATGAAAAAATTAGTTAAATTTATAACATTAGTTTGTCAAACTAAAATTATCAATTTATTGATATTTTTTAATTCCACAAATAGCTCCAATTGGTTGATTAAGTTTATTTATTATTTTTTCTATTACTTTTATAATATTTAATATAATAAATTATTTTTCATTTACTCCTATAATACCTAAATTAAATTTAATTAATAAAAATAAAATTTCAAATTCAATAAATTGAAAATGATAACAAATTTATTCTCGGTATTTGACCCTTCATCAAGAATTTTTAATCTTTCATTAAATTGATTAAGTACTTTTTTAGGAATTTTAATAATTCCCTCTATATATTGATTAATGCCATCTCGATACAATATTTTTTGAAATAATATTTTATTAACTTTACATAAAGAATTTAAAACTCTTTTAGGACCTATAGGATCAAATGGTTCTTCATTTATTTTTATTTCACTATTTTCTATAATTTTATTTAATAATTTTATAGGATTATTCCCTTACATTTTTACAAGAACTAGTCATTTAACATTAACACTTACATTAGCATTACCATTATGATTATGTTTTATATTATTTGGATGAATTAATAATACACAACATATATTTGCTCATTTAGTTCCACAAGGTACTCCTTCTATTTTAATACCATTTATAGTATGTATTGAAACAATTAGAAATGTAATTCGCCCAGGAACTTTAGCAGTACGATTAACAGCAAACATAATTGCTGGACATTTATTATTAACACTTTTAGGTAATACCGGACCTTCAATATCAATAATATTATTAAGATTATTAATTATTACTCAAATTGCTTTATTAATTTTAGAATCAGCTGTAGCCATAATTCAATCTTATGTATTTGCTGTACTTAGAACTTTATACTCTAGAGAAGTAAATTAATGACAACTCATTCAAATCATCCATTTCATTTAGTAGATTATAGTCCATGACCCCTAACTGCCTCAATTGGTGCAATAACAACAGTTGCTGGTATAGTAAAATGATTTCATCAATATAATTTGTCATTATTTTTATTAGGAAATATTATTACAATTTTAACAGTTTATCAATGATGACGTGATGTTTCTCGAGAAGGAACTTTTCAAGGATTACATACTTTTATAGTAACAACAGGATTACGATGAGGAATAATTTTATTTATTTTATCAGAAATCCTATTTTTCATTTCTTTTTTTTGAGCTTTTTTTCATAGTAGTTTATCTCCTTCAATTGAATTAGGAGTAATCTGACCTCCATTAGGAATTTATGCTTTTAATCCATTTCAAATTCCTTTATTAAATACAGTAATTTTATTAACATCTGGAATTACAGTAACCTGAGCACATCATAGTTTAATAGAAGGAAATCATTCCCAAACTACTCAAGGATTATTTTTTACAGTATTGTTAGGTATATACTTTACAATTTTACAAGCTTATGAATATATTGAAGCTCCATTTGCAATTGCAGATTCTGTTTATGGGTCAACTTTTTTTATAGCAACAGGATTTCATGGAATTCATGTATTAATTGGAACTACTTTTTTATTAATTTGTTTAATTCGACATTTAAATAATCACTTCTCTAAAAATCATCATTTTGGATTTGAAGCAGCTGCTTGATACTGACATTTTGTTGATATTGTTTGATTATTTCTTTATGTATCAATTTATTGATGAGGAAGATAACTAATTTATTTATATAGTATAAAAAGTATATTTGACTTCCAATCATAAGGTCTATTATAAATAGTATAAATAATTATATCAATTTTTATAATAAGATTTATTATTTTATTAATTTCAACATTAGTAATATTATTAGCATCAATTATTTCAAAAAAATCTATTATTGATCGAGAAAAATCTTCTCCATTTGAATGTGGATTTGATCCAAAATCATCATCACGTATTCCATTTTCTTTACGATTTTTTCTAATTACTATTATTTTTTTAATTTTTGATGTAGAAATTGCATTAATTTTACCTATTATTTTAATTATTAAAATTTCAAATTTAATAATATGAACTATTACAACCATTGTATTTATTTTAATTTTACTACTAGGTTTATATCATGAATGAAACCAAGGAATATTAAACTGATCAAACTAGGGTTGTAGTTAAATATAACATTTGATTTGCATTCAAAAAGTATTGAAATTCAATCTACCTTGAATATGAAGTGATAAATCACAATTAGTTTCGACCTAATTTTAGGTAATATTTACCCTTATTCTTTAATTAATTGAAGCCAAAAAGAGGCTTATCACTGTTAATGATAAAACTGAATAAATATTCCAATTAAAGAAGTATGATGTTCAAGTAAAAGCTGCTAACTTTTTTCTTTTAATGGTTAAATTCCATTTATACTTCTATTTATATAGTTTAATAAAAACATTACATTTTCATTGTAAAATTAAAATAATATTTTTATAAATTACTAAAATAAATTCACTATATTCAAAGATAAATTTATCTCCATAACATCTTCAATGTCATACTCTATAATATAAGCTATTTGAATAAAAAAAACAAAATATATAAATAATTAAAATTCAAAAAATAAATGTTAATAAATAAATTTTTAAATTATTATTTTGTAATAATTGATTAAACTGAGAATTTTTTAATAAATTATAATAAAGTTTTTGACCACCAAAATATTCTGATCAACCTTGATCGAAAGATTTAACTATTTTTCCAATTAATAAAAAATTATTAATAATTCCATAAGTAGAAATATAAGGTATAAATCATATTGATCCTAAAAAATAAGAACTGTTATATATATTAAATGATTTATTATAAAAAAATAAAGAAATTTTTGAAATTTTATATCCAATTAATCCACCTATAATGCAAACAAATCTAGTTAATAATTTTAAATAATTAGGAAGAATAATAATTACAGGAGTCGGAAAAATTAATCATCTTAATATACTTCCACCAAAAATTCTTAAAATTAATAAACCTATTATACTTTTTAATATTACTCAACCTTCATCATTCAATATATTTAAAGAACTAAAATTAGAATCTCCAGTTATTGAATAATATACTAATCGGAAAGAATAACAAACAGTTAAACCAGTAGAAAAAAAAAATAAAAAAAATGAAAATATATTTATATAGGATAATGAAACTATTTCCAAAATTAAATCTTTTGAATAAAATCCAGCTAAAAAAGGTATTCCACATAAAGCTAAATTAGCAACATTAAAACAAGATGAAGTTAATGGTATTATTATTCTTAATCCTCCTATTAAACGAATATCTTGTGTATTATTTATATTATGAATAATAGCTCCGGCACATATAAATAATAAAGCTTTAAATAAAGCATGAGTAAGTAAATGAAAAAATGCTAATTTATTATATCCTATTGATAAAATTCTCATTATTAAACCTAACTGACTTAGTGTAGATAAAGCAATAATTTTTTTTAAATCAAATTCATAATTAGCCCCTAATCCAGATATAAATATAGTTAACCCAGATAGTAATAATAATAAATTACCTATTCAATAATCTACTAATAATACATTAAATCGAATTAATAAATAAATTCCTGCTGTTACTAAAGTAGAAGAATGAACTAATGCAGAAACAGGAGTAGGAGCTGCTATAGCAGCTGGTAATCAAGATGAAAATGGAATTTGAGCACTTTTAGTTATAGCTGCTAATATAACTAATACTCCAATAATTATTATTTCTTTATTACTTTTTATAAATTCTAAATAAAAAATATAATTTCAACTTCCATAATTTAACATTCACGAAATTGCTAATAGTAATGCAACATCACCAATACGATTTGATAAAGCAGTTAATATACCAGCATTATATGATTTCACATTTTGAAAATAAATTACTAAACAATAAGATACAAGTCCTAACCCATCTCATCCTAATAAAATTCTAATTAAATTTGGACTAATAATTAATAATATTATAGAACTAACAAATAAAAGAACTAATATAATAAATCGATTAATTTTATAATCAGATTCTATATATTCTTTTCTGTAAAAAATTACTAAACAAGAAATTATTAAAACAAAGGATATAAAAATTAAACTCATTCAATCAAATAATAAAGTCATTACAATAATTATAGAATTTAATGAAACAACTTCTCATTCAACAAAAATTCTATAATCATTTAATAAAAATAAAACACCAAAATAAAATGATATTAAACTTAAAAAAAATAAAATCATAAAACTAATTTTACAAATTGATAAATATTTCACGATTTAAAAAGAACTATCTTATCATTGATGTCACAAATCAATATTTTTATTAAACTATTTAAATATAATCATAATAAACATATTTCACTTTTTAAAATTAATAAATTTAAAGGAAATCAATGTAAAAATAAAAGTAAAAATTCTCGAATTAAACCACCTCTAAAAGAATAAATTCCAGAAAATAATTTTCCATGTTGTCTATAAGAATATAAATATAAAGTATAAGCAGCGCTAAAAAAAGATAAAAAAGATAATATTAATATAGAAACTCATGATCATATTACAATTCTATTAATTAAAGAAATTTCTCCTAATAAATTTAAAGTTGGAGGAGCTGCCATATTTGCAGAACATAAAAAAAATCATCATAAAGATATAGAAGGTATAAAATTTAATAAACCTTTATTAATTAATAAACTACGACTTCCTAATCGTTCATAAGAAATATTTGCTAAACAAAATAATCCAGAAGAACACAATCCATGTGCAATTATTAAACTATATGCTCCACAAATTCCCATATAAGATATAGTTATTAAACCTGCTAAAACTACTCCTATATGAGCTACTGAAGAATAAGCAATCAATGCTTTTAAATCTGTTTGACGTAAACATAATAAACTAACTAATACTCCACCAACTAATCTAATTCTTACTCAAATAAAATTAAATTTTATACCAATCAATTGTAAAAATGAATAAACTCGTAATAAACCATATCCTCCTAATTTTAATATAATCCCAGCTAAAATTATTGAACCAGAAACTGGGGCTTCTACATGAGCTTTAGGTAATCATAAATGAACTAAAAATATAGGTATTTTTACTAAAAATGCTATAACTAAAGAAAAATAAAGAATTTCATAAAAAAAGTTAAAATTGCTTAATAAATAAAAATTTATTGTTCCTGTAATATCATATAAATAAAAAATTCCAACTAATATAGGTAAAGATACTAATAATGTATAAAATAATAAATAAATTCCTGCTTGCAATCGTTCAGGTTGATATCCCCATCCCAAAATTAAAAATAAAGTTGGAATTAAACTTCTTTCAAAAAATAAATAAAATATAAATAAACTTATTCTTCTAAAAGTAAGAATTAATAAAATTAATAAAAATAAAATATTTAATAAAAATAAATTTACATAATTATTATATTTAAAAATTGATTCACTTGCTATTAATATTAAAGAAATAATTCACAAACTTAACAAAATTAATCCATAAGAAATTATATCACATCCAAATAAATAAGAAATAGATATAAAATAATTTCTATATATATTTATTAAAATAAAAACAAAACTTAACAAAAATAATATTATTTGAACCGTTCAATATATATTATATAATAAACATAATGGAAACATAAATATGATTCTAATAATAATTTTTAACATTGTAAAATATTAAATCTTTGAAAATAATCATTTCCATGAGTACGAATTATAGAAACTAAAATAGATAACCCCAAAGCACCTTCACATACACTAAATACTAAAAATATTATTCTAAAATAATTTTCATAATTTATTATATTTAAATAAATAAATAATATTAAAAATAATCTTAAAACAATATATTCAAGTCTTAATAATATTGATAATAAATGTTTACGATTAGAAACAAATGTGAATACTCCTATAATAAATAAAATTCTTGGTAAACTTCAATTCAAAATTATCATTAGTTTTAATAGTTTAATAAAAACATTGGTCTTGTAAATCAAAATTAAGATAATTCTTTTAAAACTTCAAGAAAAAAGAAATTTCTTCATCATTAATCCCCAAAATTAATATTTTAATTAAACTATTTCTTGATATTATTCAATGAACTTTAATTCTATTCATATTTATTTTTAATATAATCTTTTTAAATATAAAACATCCATTAGCTATAGGATTAATTTTATTAATTCAAACAACATTAATTTCATTAACTTCAGGATTAATAAGTAAAACTTTTTGATTTTCTTATATTTTATTTTTAGTATTCATTGGTGGAATACTAGTCTTATTCATTTATGTAACTTCTTTAGCATCAAATGAAATATTTTCTTTTTCAATTAAATTAATAATAATTTCTATATTAATTATTTTTATAATAATAACTTCTATATATTTTGTAGATAAAAATCTATTAATACAATATAAAAATTTAGAAATAAATTCTATTTATAATATAAATTCTTATATTATAGAAAATTCTTTATCTTTAAATAAATTATACAACTATCCAACTAATATTATAACAATTTTACTAATAAATTATTTATTAATTACATTAATTGCAGTAGTAAAAATTACTAAATTATTTAAAGGTCCATTACGACCAATATTTAACTAATGAATAAACCTTTACGAGTAAAACACCCAATTTTACAAATTATTAATGGAGCATTAGTAGATTTACCAGCTCCTGTAAATATTTCAACATGATGAAATTTTGGATCATTATTATTTTTATGCTTAATAATTCAAATTTTAACTGGATTATTTTTAGCAATACATTATACTGCAGATATTAATTTAGCTTTTAATAGTGTTAATCATATTTGTCGAGATGTTAATTATGGATGATTATTACGAACTATACATGCTAACGGTGCATCATTCTTCTTTATTTGTATTTATTTACATGTAGGTCGAGGAATATATTATGGATCTTATTTATTTACACCAACTTGATTAGTAGGAGTAATTATTTTATTTTTAGTTATAGGAACAGCATTTATAGGATATGTATTACCATGAGGACAAATATCATTTTGAGGAGCAACAGTTATTACAAATTTATTATCGGCTATTCCTTATCTAGGAATTGATTTAGTACAATGAGTATGAGGAGGATTTGCTGTTGATAATGCTACATTGACTCGATTCTTTACATTTCATTTTATTTTGCCATTTATTGTATTAGCTGCAACATTAATTCATATTTTATTTTTACATGAAACAGGATCTAATAACCCATTAGGAATTAATTCAAATACTGATAAAATTCCTTTTCATCCTTATTTTACCTATAAAGACATTGTAGGATTCATTTTAATAACAATAATATTAATTTTATTAGTTTTAATTAACCCTTATTTATTAGGAGATCCAGATAATTTTATTCCAGCTAATCCACTAGTTACCCCAATTCATATTCAACCAGAATGATATTTTTTATTTGCTTATGCTATTTTACGATCAATTCCTAATAAATTAGGAGGAGTAATTGCCCTAGTTCTATCAATTGCTATTTTAGCAATTCTTCCATTTTATCACTTAAGAAAATTTCGAGGAATTCAATTTTATCCTATTAATCAATTTATATTTTGAATAATAGTAATCACAGTACTTTTATTAACATGAATTGGGGCTCGACCAGTAGAAGATCCTTATGTATTAATTGGACAAATTTTAACTATTATTTACTTCTCATATTTTATATTTAATCCACTGATCATTAAATGGTGAGATAATTTATTAAATTAGTTAATGAGCTTGAATAAGCATTTGTTTTGAAAACATAATATAGAAATTAAAATTTCTATTAACTTTACTAAAATAAATTACTTAAATTAAATAAATTAAAAAAATTTTAAATCCAATAAAAAATAATAAAAAATTTAATGAAAAAGGCAAAAATCTCTTTCATGCTAAGTATATTAATTTATCATAACGAAACCGCGGCAATGTACCACGAACTCAAATAAATATAAAAGAAACAAATATTAATTTAATATAAAACATAAAAGAAAATAAATCACTTCCTAAAAATATTACACAAAATAATATTCTTATAAATAGAATTCTGGCATATTCAGCTAAAAAAATTAAAGCAAATCCTCCTCTTCTATATTCTACATTAAACCCTGATACTAATTCCGATTCTCCTTCTGCAAAATCAAATGGAGTTCGATTAGTTTCAGCTAAAGAAATTCTAAATCATACTAAAAATATAGGAAATATTAAAAATAAAAATCATATAAATAACTGATATTTATAAAATATTAATATATTATAACCATCAATTAAAAAAACAAATCTTAATAATACTAAAGCTAATCTAACTTCATAAGAAATTGTTTGAGCTACAGCTCGTAATCCACCTAATAAAGCATAATTAGAATTAGAAGATCATCCAGCAATTATTACTGTATATACTCCTAATCTAGTACAACAAAGAAAAAATATTAAACCTAAATTAAAAGAAAATATTTTAATAAATATAGGTATACATATTCAAACTAATAAAGACAAAAATAAAGAAAAAATAGGTGAAAAATAATAAGAAATATAATTAGATAATAAAGGATAAGTTTGTTCTTTAGTAAATAACTTAATTGCATCACAAAAAGGTTGAGGGATTCCTATAATTCCAACTTTATTCGGACCTTTCCGAATTTGAATATATCCTAAAACTTTTCGTTCTAAAAGAGTTAAAAAAGCTACTCTTACTAAAACAAAAATAATTAATAATAATCTTCTAATAATTAATAATAAATTGTCAAAAAAAAACAAGTACTATTTGTAATAAAAATTTACATTAATAAATTCTAAATTTATTGCACTAATCTGCCAAAATAGTTATTATATTAATTTAATTCAATTATAAAATAATAATTTATTAAATATTAGGTCCTTTCGTACTGAAATATTTTAATTTTTTAAAGATAGAAACCAACCTGGCTTACACCGGTTTGAACTCAGATCATGTAAGAATTTAAAAGTCGAACAGACTTGAAATTTAAGCTTCTACACCTAAAACTATTTCTTAATCCAACATCGAGGTCGCAATCTTTTTTATTGATAAGAACTCTCCAAAAAAATTACGCTGTTATCCCTAAAGTAACTTGTATTTATAATCATCAAAAATGGATCATTTATTCATAAATTAATGTAACAAAAAATTAAAAGTTTCATAAATTTTAATATCACCCCAATAAAATATCATTAATTATTATTATAAAATAAATCTAAATAATAATAATAATTCCAATATAAAGATTTATAGGGTCTTCTCGTCTTTTAAATAAATTTTAGCTTTTTAACTAAAAAATTAAATTCAAAAAAAAATTAAGATGAGACAGTTAATATCTCGTCCAACCATTCATACAAGCCTTCAATTAAAAGACTAATGATTATGCTACCTTTGCACAGTTAAAATACTGCGGCCATTAAAATTTATTCAGTGGGCAGGTTAGACTTTTTATAAACAAAAAAAGACATGTTTTTGTTAAACAGGCGAACATTATTTTGCCGAATTCCTTATAATAACTTATCTTAAAAATTTATTTATATAATAATTTATACTAATTATATCATTATTTTTTTATTTTTAAAATTAAAATAAATACTTTAATAAAAATTTAAAATTCAATAAATAATTAATTATTATAAAATAAATTATAACATTTTTATTAACAATAACTATTTCTAAGCTTATATTTTATTTATTAATTAATGAATTTTTAAAATTTTATTTTATAGCTTATCCCATAAAATATTTAAATTAAATAATTATTTAATTAATTTATTTAATTAAATAATATAAAATTTCTAAATTAAATTTATTTCTTAAAGAACTAGATACCTTTAAAAACGAATAACATTTCATTACCAATATATTATTAAAAATAATTTTATTACATTAACTTTTATAATATATTAACTCTTTTAAAATCGAGAAAATTATAATAAATAATTTTTAATAGATAAACCCTGATACACAAGGTACAATAAATTAAATTTACTTTTATAATAAAAATTTTTCAAATATTTCAATTTTATTTCACAATACTATTAAACTATAATTAATATTATTCTTTCTATATTATATACTAAAACACTACATTATATAATTACTTTTAATAATTTAAATAAATAAATAAATAAATTAATAAATAAAATCTAATCAATTTATATTGATTTGCACAAAAACCTTTTCAATGTAAATGAAATGCTTTACTTAATAAGCTTTAAATTGCATTCTAGATACACTTTCCAGTACATCTACTATGTTACGACTTATCTTACCTTAATAATAAGAGTGACGGGCGATATGTACATATTTTAGAGCTAAAATCAAATTATTAATCTTTATAATTTTACTATCAAATCCACCTTTAATAAATATTTCAAATTTATATTCGTATAAATAATTTTATTGTAACCCATTTTTACTTAAATATAAGCTACACCTTGATCTGATATATTTTCTTTTATAAAATTTTGAAAATTAACATTCTTATAAAATATTCTAATAACAACGATATATAAACTGATTACAAATTTAAGTAAGGTCCATCGTGGAATATCGATTATAAAACAGGTTCCTCTGAATAGACTAAAATACCGCCAAATTTTTTAAGTTTCAAGAACATAACTATTACTACCTAAGTTTTAAAAATTACATTTTAAATAATAGGGTATCTAATCCTAGTTTTTATTTAAAATTTTCAAGTATCAATTATAATTTGTAAAAAATTAATAAATTTAAAATTTCACCTAATAAATTTATTTTTATTTTAATATAACAATTTAACTTTAACTAAAAAAATTTATTTGCATTATTCGTATAACCGCGACTGCTGGCACAAATTTAGTCAATACTTTTTAATATTTCTATTTCTAAATTTCTTTAATTAATAATATCAATTATTGCGAATAAAATATATTATTTATTATTAAAATAAATAAAAATCCATACAAAAATTTACATATAAATTAAATTAATAATAAATCTTTAAGCTAAAATAAAACTTTATAAATTAAATAATATTAATTATTTAATATATTTAATAAATTAGTTAAATTTAAATAATTAAAACCAGTAAATAACTATATTATATTATATAACCATAAATAATAATTTATTTAATAATATAATTTAATAATAATAATAATATATATATATATATATA